GTGTGCTTCTGGGGGGGCGCGCATGCAGGAAGGAAGTTTGAGCTTGATGCAAATGGCTAAAATATCGTCTGCTTTATATGATTATCAATTAAATAAAAAATTATTTTATGTATCAATCCTTACATCTCCGACAACTGGTGGAGTGACAGCTAGTTTTGGTATGTTGGGGGATATCATTATTGCCGAACCCAACGCCTACATTGCATTTGCAGGTAAAAGAGTAATTGAACAAACATTGAATAAAACAGTACCCGAAGGTTCACAAGCAGCTGAATACTTATTCCAGAAGGGTTTATTCGACCTAATTGTACCACGTAATCTTTTAAAAAGCGTTCTGAGTGAGTTATTTAAGCTCCACGCCTTTTTTCCTTTGAATCAAAAGTCAAGCAAAATCAAGTAGAGCACTAAGTTCAATTATTTTTTTTGTGTTTGTAGCAAAAAGTAGTTAGTTTATCGGAATCAAAGTAAATAAGATAATAATGGCCTTTTCTTTGGTGATAGAAGATCGAATTGTAGAAAGAATCAAAACGAAAGTTGAGGATAACTCTTTTTTTGACCTATATTCCTGATTACGAATCAAGAAACCTTTATCACCAAGAGTGAGTTCTTCCTTTCGTGAAATTAGTAAAATAAAACGAATTTGGTCTTGTCTTAGGTATATAATTTGAAATTTCAATATAGATAATAGAGTTTTGTATCTTTCTCTATCTACCGAAAAACCATTTTAGCTAAAAATCCATGTTGGGTCGGATTCGAACGAATCCTTCGATAATCGGTAAAAAACTCTTTATCTATTTTTAGAAAATTAGAAGACAAGAACAAAAGACAAAGAAATGAAGAAAAATAATAAAGTTTATTATCATTATCATACATATCTTTCTCATGGAGGAGATGAATAAGTCCATTTATTTAGTTCTACAGTTCTACATTCTTTGCACTTATTCTTATTATACGTACTCAGTTAGATTTAGATATATCGATACTTCGATCTATACTAAGAATTTAAAATTCTTCAAATTCTATTAATAATAAATATTATCTAATTAGAATTCAAATTCTTAATTTAATTATAATTATTACAAGATATCTTTATTTATATAATAACATAATAACAGATACAAATAGTAAATCGAGGTACCCCTTCTATGACAAATTTGAACCTTCCATCTATTTTTGTGCCGTTAGTAGGCCTGGTCTTTCCGGCAATTGCAATGGCTTCTTTATTTCTTCATGTTCAAAAAAACAAGATTGTTTAGATCCGCTGGGACCCAATCTCATCCATTTTTTTTTTGAAAACGTGGACTTGTATCATAACACGGATATCTATTTATTGGAATATAGTATAACATGTGATTTCCACCGAACATAAAGGAAAAAACTCTTATGCCCGCAGAAACATGATATATGGATATATCAATTCTAGCAATTTTCAAATAGATCAGGATCTCTGGATGGCTGAAATGTAGTCGGTGAATCTATATGTATATCGATATGTATAGTGGGATCGTATTAAATAAAGAGTATGTTATTATTTTAGATTTAACCAATTTGATGAATTACTCCTAAAGGTTGACATCAAACTAGTGCTAGTTCACCTCAAACTAGTGCTAGTTGATGAGAGTTACTTCGGAAACAAAAAAGTAAAGTCAAATTTCTCTGGGGTATTATCTCAATTCCAATAAAATGCAATCGAGTAAAGTATGACTTGGCGATCAGACGATATATGGATAGAACTTATAACGGGGTCTCGAAAAATAAGTAATTTCTGCTGGGCCTTGATCCTTTTTTTAGGTTCATTAGGCTTCTTATTAGTTGGAACTTCCAGTTATCTTGGTAGAAATTTGCTATCTTTTTTTCCGCCTCAGCAAATCATTTTTTTTCCACAAGGAATCGTGATGTCTTTCTACGGAATTGCGGGTCTCTTTATTAGCTCTTATTTGTGGTGCACAATTTCCTGGAATGTAGGTAGTGGTTATGATCGATTCGATAGAAAGGAAGGAATAGTCTGTATTTTTCGTTGGGGATTTCCGGGAAAAAATCGTCGCATATTCCTCCGATTCCTTATAAAAGATATTCAGTCCGTTAGAATAGAAGTTAAAGAGGGTATTTATGCTCGTCGTGTTCTTTATATGGACATCCGAGGCCAGGGGTCCATTCCCTTGACCCGTACTGATGAGAATTTGACTCCACGAGAAATTGAACAAAAGGCTGCTGAATTAGCCTATTTCTTGCGTGTACCAATTGAAGTATTTTGATAAATTGAGAATCAGAACGTTCATTCAATTAAAGAAAACGTATATGAAAGAACCATAAAACGAAACTCTTTTTATGGTTTTTATGCGTTTTATGGTCTTTATGCGCACGCAATTCAATAACAAATCGAAATAATAGATTCATCTCAGACGGCAAACCATTTCGAAAGCAAGAATTTTTTTTAGTTCAATATTTGTTGGAATTGACACTTTAGATCCAGATAGATCGTATCTTGTAAATTTGAAATTCTTTCTTTTGTATTCTTTAATGACCAACAATTGTATTTCTTAATTAAATACTGAGAACTAGCCAATTTATCCTTTGCCAGTCATTTTTTTTTTGATCATCCTAATATCTTTCCCTCAATTATTCTATTCCTGACTATGGGTAATCAGTGAAATTTTTTAGAAATATTGGATATTTTGATAGCAAAGGAGTTCTTTCGTCTCAAAATCTGAATAATATTCATTACTTAAAGTGGTTCTTTCGATCATTCATCGAAAGGATACACTTTATTTTTAATTTGACCAATTGAGATATCAGGAAACAATATTCTAAATTTCTTCATTCGAAGTGAATTCTTAGCCTATTTCTGTATTCTTTCTAGATTCAAAGACTAACCACAAAATCACAAAGAAAATAGATTCATAAGTTCGATACCTTGTATAAAACTCATGTGTGTAAGAAATATTCGATCGCATAGAGTGTACGAATGGGTTGATTAACAATTTACAGACGAAAAAATGGCAAAAAAGAAAGCATTCACTCCTCTTTTCTATCTTGCATCTATAGTATTTTTGCCCTGGTGGATTTCTTTCTCAGTTAATAAATGTCTGGAATCTTGGGTTACTAATTGGTGGAATACTGGGCAATCCCAAATTGTCTTGAATAATATTCAAGAAAAGAGTCTTCTAGAAAAATTCAGAGAATTAGAGGAACTCCTCTTCTTGGACGAAATGATCAAGGAATACTCGGAAACACATCTCGAAGAGTTTGGGATAGGAATCCATAAAGAAACGATCCAATTAATCACGATACAAAATGAGAATCGTATGGATACGATTTTGCACTTCTCAACAAATATCATCTGGTTTGGTATTCTAAGCGGGTATTCAATTTTGGGTAAGGAAAAACTTGTTATTCTTAACTCTTGGGCTCAGGAATTCCTATATAACTTAAGTGACACAGCAAAAGCTTTGTGTCTTCTTCTAGTAACTGAGTTTTTTCTCGGATATCATTCACCCCCAGGTTGGGAATTCGCTATACGCTCTATCTATAACGAGGTTGGAGTTGTTGCGAATGAGCAAACTATAACTATTCTTGTTTGCATCCTTCCAGTAATTTTTGATACATGTTTTAAATATTGGCTTTTCCGTTATTTAACTAGTCTGTCTCCGTCAATTTTACTGATTTATGATTCAATAACTGAATGATAAAGGATCCATTGATATTAATCTAATCCAATTAGAATGCTTGGTACTTTGTAGTTGTACATAAGCAAAGTATTGAAAATCATATTTACTCTTCCTATTTCTAACCATCGGGAAGATTCATCCTAGATTATTCCAGCAAATAGCAGAATCGTGGCTAGGGAACTATACTAGCGACCTACCCAATTTATTGTAGAAATTTTCGCGATCAATGATTGGACCATGCAAACTAGAAATGCTTTTTCTTGGCTAAAGAAACAGATTACTCGATCTATTTCCGTATCGCTCATGATATATATCTTAACTCGGACGTCCATTTCAAGTGCATATCCCATTTTTGCACAGCAGGGTTATGAAAATCCACGAGAAGCGACTGGGCGTATTGTATGTGCCAATTGCCATTTAGCTAATAAGCCCGTGGAAATTGAGGTTCCACAAGCGGTACTTCCTGATACTGTATTTGAAGCAGTTGTTCGAATTCCTTATGATATGCAACTGAAACAGGTTCTTGCTAATGGTAAAAAAGGGGGGTTGAACGTCGGGGCTGTTCTTATTTTACCGGAGGGGTTTGAATTAGCCCCTCCCGATCGTATTTCTCCTGAGATGAAAGAAAAGATTGGCAATTTGTCTTTTCAGAGCTATCGCCCCAATAAAACAAATATTCTTGTGGTAGGCCCTGTCCCTGGTAAAAAATATAGTGAAATAACCTTCCCTATTCTTTCCCCGGACCCTGCTACTAAGAAGGATGTTCACTTCTTAAAATATCCTATATACGTAGGCGGGAACAGGGGAAGGGGTCAGATTTATCCCGACGGCAACAAGAGTAACAATACAGTTTATAATGCTACAGCAGCAGGTATAGTAAGCAAAATAATACGAAAAGAAAAAGGGGGGTATGAGATAACCATAACGGATGCGTCAGAGGGACGTCAAGTGGTTGATATTATCCCTCCCGGACCAGAACTTCTTGTTTCCGAGGGCGAATCTATCAAATTTGATCAACCATTAACGAGTAATCCTAATGTAGGCGGATTTGGTCAGGGAGATGCAGAAATAGTACTTCAAGATCCATTACGTGTCCAAGGACTTTTGTTCTTCTTGGCATCTGTTATTTTGGCACAAATCTTTTTGGTTCTTAAAAAGAAACAGTTCGAGAAGGTTCAATTGGCCGAAATGAATTTCTAGATTCGCAGATTTATCGATATCAAGTACGTAAAAAGAACCAAATTCTTGTTGGCGATTATTTATGATCAAAAAAATGAAATTATGAAAACTCCTTTGTCTTATTTATACTCTTCTTCAAAATCTACATTACAT